GAGAAAATCGTTCCACGATGCATTTTTTTTTTTTTTTTTTACAATTTTTTGCTGCTAAAGGGATCAAATGGTATAATTCTTTTGTTGGTAGGTTGGAGGATTAGAAACATGACTATTGCTTTCCAATTGGCTGTTTTTGCATTAATTGCTACTTCATTAATCTTACTGATTAGTGTACCTGTTGTATTTGCTTCCCCTGAGGGTTGGTCGGGTAACAAAAATGTTGTATTTTCCGGTACATCATTATGGATTGGATTAGTCTTTCTAGTGGGTATTCTTAATTCTCTCATCTCTTAAACCTATTCGTCCTAGATCCAAAAATCAAATGACCCCTCTCTCCGAATTCCTTCAGGTTGTGAGACACATTAAAATTCAATATAAGTCCCCAAAATGCAAATAAGGAAAAAATTAAAATTTAGAGGGAGGGGTAAAACTTTTATATATTTGTATTGTAAAAATATTTGTATTGTAAAAATGGAAAATAATAAAATTTAACTATACAAAATATACTAACATATGTATTCTAAGAATTTTATAAATAATTATATATAATATATATATTCAAAAATAAAATATAAATATATTAAATATATAAATAAATAATATTAAATAAATAAAATAATAGATAAAATAAATTCTATAATAATATTATATATTATAGTGCGGATATGGTCGAATGGTAAAATTTCTCTTTGCCAAGGAGAAGATGCGGGTTCGATTCCCGCTATCCGCCCAGGATAATGAGTAAATAACTATATTTAATAGATAAAACATGTTGAGTGTAGTTGACCGCAACAGTATAGTGGTTCTACCCTTCCCTTTCTCCCCCCCCCTGAGGAATTACCAAAGCATTTGACTCTTCACCCCTTTAAATGTAAAGGATTAGTCAATCAAATAATAAATAGTAAATGTGTCGATTTGAAAATAAATGAATTGCTAGTTGTAGAATATTACTCTCGTCAGACTTAAGCATAACTAAAATAATAGAACTTAAGTAAGCTAAGGGGTTTGGTCTGGGGATTTTTCTTTCATTCATGTATCATAGACCCGTAGGGGATTTTCATTCCTTGTACATTTTGTCCAGTATTTTTCATACCACCGAAATTAGGATTAGGAATAAAGAATCCGTATCAAAGAAAGGGTATGGGCTACACAGTTGGAGTATACATTCTTATTTTATGTGTTGTGGCCAGTAACATTTATGAATTGGGTGAAATAAAGAGACGGAAAGAGAGGGATTCGAACCCTCGGTAAACAAACGTCTACATAGCAGTTCCAATGCTACGCCTTCAACCACTCGGCCATCTCTCCTATATAATAATTATGGCACAAAAACCGAGTAAATAGTGAGTCATTCATATTCATTTTGGGTAGGTATATACATTCAATTTTTACTATAAAAAAATGAACTCTATTAAAGTATAAAATAAAATATAAAACTTTTCATCAAAGATAAATCCTTCCTCGGAGGCTGGGGATAAAGATAATTTTTTTTTTTTTAAGGAAAATTGTAAAATTAAAATAAAGATAGATATCTATTCATGGTTGCGAAGATAGTGTTTGCGCCCTTTCTAATATTTATACCATATTAAATCACTCAATTGGAACGAATTAACCGACCGATCTATTTTTTTAGACTATGTTTACTAATTTAATAAAAATTATATCCTTTACAGTTTTATATTTTTCAACAAGAACTCCTTACTTCAACCGCTTAACCCATAGATTTATTCCAAATTAATGAATCGCCCCCCGGTTTTTCTATTTGATTGTCTAGCGTATACCCAATATATACATACACAACACAAAACAGACGGGATTCCGTTTTAATCATATACATAGAATGATTATTCGACTCTTTTTTCTCTTTGGAATCAAAACTTCTCGAATTATCCTAATCCGTAAGATAAATTCTTCGATTCTTCAACTTCAATGAAATCAGAAGATTTGCTTCCATTCTTATCTTATATTACTAGGTTTGGATGAAATAGAATCGAATTAAAACACTTTTTTTATTAATTCCTGTCAAAAATAAACAATTTGAATTTTGAGTAATAGGGCCATCCATTTGTTTTAATGAATCCGTTTTTACGTTATTTCGTACCGGACAATTCCTTTGTTTGTGTAATTTTCTCACGAAAGGAAATAAAAAAAAAGTATCGAATGGATTAATATACCTATGTCTAGATCTGGGATAAATGGAAATTTTATTGATAAAACCTTTTCAATTGTAGCCACTATCTTATTACGAATAATTCCGACAACTTCAGGAGAAAAAGAGGCATTCACCTATTACAGAGATGGTGCGATTTGATTATTATTCTTATTTTTTTTTTTTCTATTTTTTTTAGCGGCTCCAGTCTTACGAGAAAGACAACATTCTTTTTTTTTCGGGATAGGAAGAAAAAAAGGATTTAAAAAAATCTACGCTTGTTGAAGGTGAAGTTTGTAAATAAAGCAACCCCTTCTGTCGTGTATCCCCGATTAATGCAGCCTCAGATGCTTCAATTGTCGATTATAGAGTATTGAGCGAAAGGTTACATTACACCTATGGGTTAGGTCAACCCTACTCCACTAGTACCAATAGGAGGCATAGGGAAAGAGGCACTACTCCTAGGAATCAACACACTAAAACTTTGTTATAAATTATTCCTTTTACGTATCAGGATTGGGACTAAGAAGAATGGTTGGGACAACAAACATCCATCTCGTTCGTATTTTGGATACCCGTATAACCATCGAAGACTGTTGAAGTGACTAATTCCTGCAAATTAAAGGGCGTTGCAGACAAAGAAATTGTTGGAGGCGCCCTTTATTATCTAATAAAATACGAACATGATTTATGTTAAGGAAAGATCTTTTACAAGAAGGTTGGCTAGAGATTTCTTGTAAAAACACCAGCCCCGCTCAGTTTATAATGAGAATATTTCAATCTTTTTTGATTAAACGTCTTTTTTCATTATGCACATATAGGGAGGAGCCGTATGAGGTGAAAATCTCACGTACGGTTCTGGAACGGAGATTCTTTGAATCGAATAACGACCGTAACGGATGTCGGCTCAATCGGAAGGAAATTATGCGGAAGCTTTACAGAATTATTATGAAGCTATGCGACTGGAAATTGATCCTTATGATCGAAGTTATATACTCTATAACATAGGCCTTATCCATACAAGGAACGGAGAACATACAAAAGCTTTGGAATATTATTTTAGGGCACTAGAGCGAAATCCATTTCTACCACAAGCTTTTAATAATATGGCCGTGATCTGTCATTACGTGCGACTATCTCCACTATAGAAAAAAAAATAAAGAACAAATCCGTTAACGTTAAGTTAATAAATACTATAAAAAGGTAGGCTTTCTACATATGTATCGTTCAAAACAACGATTTTTATCAGCTGTAGCAAAGAAATAAACTTCATATCAAAGTATAAATATGAAAATGAAGAAATAGATATGCCTAGATACTTTATTCTATGGATAACGGATCTAATTGATAGAAGAAGCGCCGTAAAGATCAATTCGCGAGGTTTTGGTCCGATACAATAAAACTGCTTACTTATGTCATGATATGAGATAAAAGTTAGGAATCAACTTCTGTAATAAAGTAGATCCCCTAAGGTATTGAGCAGCGGTGTAGCATCAGATCCCAAAGATAGTAAGTCTTTTCTTTCTTATGAAGGAAGGTTTTTTTTTTCAAAAATTCTATATCTATATAAATATAAATGTATATATGAAACCGAGATAGTTACCTTTCAGAAAATTATAATGATAGTAAAAATGCTTATGCTTTATTTGTCTGAAGGTGGGAGAAAAGATAAAACTGATTATTAATAAAATTTTTAGTTTGAAACTCATGTAATTAACCTATTTCTTTTGGTTAACTCAAAAAAAAGGAATCGCGATATATCTAGGAGAGATCTCATTCAATTAGATATGCTAGATTAAAAGATAAGACATCCAAAGAATTTGACCGCTGAGCCGTATGAGGTCGGAAACTCTCAAGTACGGTTCTAAGGGAAGGAATTTGTCCCCCTATTCCGACCGGGGAGAACAGGCCGTTCAGCAAGGAGATTCGGAAATTGCGGAGGCGTGGTTCGATCAAGCCGCCGAGTATTGGAAACAAGCTATAGCGCTTACTCCTAGTAATTATATTGAAGCACAGAATTGGTTAAAGATTACAAGGCGTTTTGACTAAGAATACTAGTTTATTTATTTAGTTTACATTTCTAATTTTCTCGATTTGTTATAATTAATTGGTTGTTGTCCCTATCGGTCAAATAACCAAAGCGGATGGTTTTTCTGGGAATAACCAATCAAAGAATTTTATTATATCCCTTCTAATCTAAGATCGTTTTCTTTCATATAGTATTTCATAGTAATAAACGATTATTAAGGTAGAAAATTTTATTATTTTCTACTATAGAATTTTATACTATAATAAATATAAATAAAAAAATAAAACTAATAAATAATAAAATAAATAAAACTAATAAAAGATACCCTCAAATAACTAAAGATAAATACTAAGATGTCTCTTATAATTACTTCTCGTCAAATTTTGAATAAAGTACGGAATAGAGTCATATTGTTATATGCAAGACATAAATTAGTTACATTTAGGAACTTTGAATTGAGATATAAATACAATATATTGCACAAAAAAATTGTTTTTGCGTCAATTCAAAGCCCAGAAAATGTTTTTATAATATTAAAAGGGTCCGTTAAGCGCCTCGCGGATATGTCATAATAGATCCGAACACTTGCCCCGGATCGACTTCCAGATCATAATTGCTCTAGTGAATAACTAAAGAAAATAGATAGATGGGAGATGTTAAGATAAAAAACTAAGTCGAAACATCTCACAGAGTTTTACTAATTACTTAACTATTTATTGGCGGGTCTCTTTGTATGTGTTGTCCGGAAAGAGGAGGACTCAATGATTATTCGTTCGCCGGAACCAGAAGTAAAAATTTTGGTAGATAGGGATCCCGTAA